TCAAAATTATCCTTATCAACATCTTTTTGTTTTTCGTCTCTTTGATTAGTTTGTTGCTTACTCTCAGGAACAAGCAAATCAAAATTATCCTTATCAACATCTTTTTGTTTTTCGTCTCTTTGATTAGTTTGTTGCTTACTCTCAGGAACAAGCAAATCAAAATTATCCTTATCAACATCTTTTTGTTTTTCGTCTCTTTGATTAGTTTGTTGCTTACTCTTATGAACCAATGAAATACTTATGGCTTGATACATAAGAAATTGTTCCCGATCTTTTAGAGTCACCTCGAATAGGGCTTTGAAATTCACTAAACCAGCTCCCATCCAGTGGACCAAACCTCCAGCTTCACTAGTCTCAACTATAAGGCTTTCTAGGTCCAAATCTCCCATTCGAAGATAGGATAAAACCCTTTCTTTCTTTTTTAAACGCTTTCTTGTGTCAGACACCATCTGCATTAACCTCAGCCACAGGTACGGCTCCTCCACCCCCCGATGCCAGTTCAAGAAATAAGACAAAGACTGCTCCCAAGCGGACGATGTTGCCGCCCTCGAGTACCTCTGGTATTGTTTTTCTTTTTGACTGAACCTTTTTTCATACTCTTCTCTAATAACTTCTTGGATGTCTTGGATGTCTGGGATGTCTGGGATGTCTTGGATGTCTTGGATGTCTTGGATGTTGTTACTCAGATTTTCTTTTCCTTGACTCAGATTTTCTTTTCCTTGACTCAGATTTTCTTTTCCTTGACTCAGATTTTCTTTTCCTTGACTCAGATTTTCTTTTCCTTGACTCAGATTTTCTTTTCCTTGACTCAGATTTTCTTTTCCTTGACTCAGATTTTCTTTTCCTTGACTCAGATTTTCTTCTGTACTCAGATTTTCTTCTGTACTCAGATTTTCTTCTGTACTCAGATTTTCTTCTGTACTCAGATTTTCTTCTGTACTCAGATTTTCTTCTGTACTAAGCGCTTCTTCGTCTATAATAAGACCTTTAAAATCTGAAAGAAGTAAGTTGATTGGTCTAACCCACGGGTTCATTTGATATGTCTTCTGAAGTAACAGAAATTCTGGGAAGAACCAATCCTCCCGATTCGACTCCGCTCTGGGTTCATTTCTGGGTTCATTTACTATTTCTTCATTCATTCCCATCGATTCTTTATTCATTCCCATCGATTCTTTATTCATTCCCATCGATTCTTTATTCATTCCCATCGATTCTTTATTCATTCCCATCGATTCTTTATTCATTCCCATCGATTCTTTATTCATTCCCATCGATTCTTTATTCATTCCCATCTTCATTCTCATCCAATTAAAAAAGCTTTTTTTGTCTTTTTTGTGATTGAGCGGATTGATTTTTGGAGACTCTTCGATTTTTGGATACTCTTCGATTTTTGGATACTCTTCGATTTTTAGAGACTCTTCGCTTTTTGGATACGAAGGAAGAATATCATAAATAAGACCTCTATTCTCAATTACTTTATTCTCAATTATTTGAGAATTCTTATTCCCAATCTTAGTATTTGTATTATGGTTAGGGTCGATCTTTATCCCGTTCCCAATCTTAGTATTTGTATTCTTGTCTAGAGACTTCTTGTCTACATAATTCTTGTCTACATAATTCTTGTCTACATAATTCTTGATAAAAATATCCTGTGGTATATCAAATAATTTGTCTTTCTGTGCGGTGTAGATCTCTTGGTTCTTATTTACCTGTAATGGCAATTTATCAATATAGGAGTCCTTCTTAGTTTCAGAATAAAGATATTTATATGCTAAAAGATCATATCTATAGTTTTTTTGAAACTTAGTTTTTTGATTTGTTAATGAATATACTTCAGAATCATTTTGTTTTTTGTAATGAAGTAATTGATCTTTTTCATATGAATCTCCTTTATTGAAATCGTTATTTTGAGGCCTATGGCCTTGGTTGACTCCATTTCGCCATTTTTGTGCGATTAATAGAGACCAGTTAATCTTAGATAAATTGTATTGAGAATGACCTCTTAACCAGTTTTTCCATGGATTCGTTCCAAAATTTCGAACTTTCTTATGCTTTAATTCGGAATGAAATATTCCTTGTCTTTCAAAAGAATCCTTGATTGCAGTTTTAAGAAAAAACGACGTTCCGCGATATTGAAGAACAGATCTTAACTTATCACTAACTTGGGTTTGGGATAATTTGTAAAATACATATGCTTGTGACAGGGAAGATAAATCTGGCAAGGAAGAAAATTTAAGAAAAATATCTGACTTCCTCTTATTTATATTTTTTCTAGTCGAACTAAAGGTAATTCTTTTTTGATTTGTTTCAGTATTGTAAATGTCTTTATCAAAATTTTTTTTTGTTAAATAGATTCTAGGAATATTAATGATAGATAGAAAGATTTCTAGGTATATTTTGTATATTTTTTCTATGAAAATTTTTTTAAAATAATGAAATTTACTTATTAATCGAACAGTTCTTCTTTTTACAATTTTCCAAATCTTTTTTGCTGATTCTACATTATTATTTTGATTTTTGTTGTTAGGACTATTATTTCGTCCTGTAGTTACTTTTGTTTTTTCTTGTGTAATTCTTTCTATTTTATTTTTGATTGTGCTTGTTCTATTAATCAAATTTTTTCTTTTTTCTTCTGAATTTGTACAAGATGTAGATCGAATTTGACTAAATGATTCAGGAATTATCTCATTGCTGATTATAGAATCTTTTTCTTTTTTAGTTTCACTCGATTCAGATACTCCTATCCGTTTCAATATCAATTTCACTCTTGTATTTTTTTTGATGTTTTGAAAAAGTTCTTCTATTTTTCTTTTTAGAACTAGAACCCTTTTGATATTGATAAGCCATTTTATTGTTTGTTTTGAGTCTTGTAGAACGTGAACAGAATTTGGTTTTCGTCTTTCGTTGACAACTCTTCTTAGAAGTCGAAAGTCGTCCTCTTTCAATTGTTTTTTATGTAATCTTTGAATTAGTTTGTCTAGTTCTTCAAAAATGGGCTTAAAAAAAATGGAAAGGGAGGGGTCGGGTCGACTCACACCCCAAGGCTGGTTAGCTAGTCCCCAAAAAGGCCTTAAATAAGCAATATCGTCGCTTAACCTTTCTCTATCAGCCGCTGTGTGCCAAGGTTTCAACTCTAAAGGCCATAAAACTTTGATCTGAAGACCGTCGTCCCACCACGCCTCCGGAAGGCGCATTTGTAGGGAGATTACGGGGCCTAGAACACCACCCTCATCGGAGCATATAAGATGACGCTCGGTCCGCCAGTCTTCGAAATCCTCAGACCACTCGGGCTGCTGCAATAATAATAAACGGCCAATATTTTTAGCGATTATCGCTAAAGGCAATGCAATATATTTTCTAAAAAGGGAGTTATAAATTAATACAACTCCTCTTATGCCTAGCCCATAATAAAGCTCATTCCATGCTTCTATTCCGTAAAACCGTGACTTCTCTAGTTCGTAGTCGGCGTCTTGTTCGCGCATGGCCTTCATGGCCTTTAAGATTTTGTTGCGGCTTTCACTTTCTTGCGATTCCTCAAATCTTTCTTTCCCTCTTTTTTCGTCTATCTTCCTTTTTCTCTTCCTTTTTGTTTTTGTCTGTTCTTTCTTCGGTTCCTTAAGAGTGAAAGGGCCCCCCTTTTTACTTCCAAACCTATGCACCAACTTTTTCATTTTCAAAACAAGGGGCTTCGCGAACCCGAAATAAGTAGACAGTCTACTTGTTAAGAAGTCCACAAACAGAGGGGACCGCGAATCCATGTCAATCCATCTTACAATAACTCCGTTTTTACGCCTTTGGTTTCGCATAGAACCTTTGAGTACACCGTTATGCCACCACCGTTTGCGCCCCCCCAAGAAGTCGATTATAAACCCGTCCTGTCTATCAAATTCAATATTAGTCATGCTTTTCTCAAAGAGACTACTATTAACGTCTCTACCAGTTCTTTGAAAATCCGCATCATCAGCGATAGTATAAGTAGATTCGGTATACTTCAAAGACTGAGTAGGATCGATATATAAAGAGTAAGGAGTATACACAGCGCGAAATTTTAAGTCTGGTGATTGAATATCAAACTCCTCTCCCCGCTTGACGGCACCGGTTTCGCCCAGTGCGTAGTCCATCTCGGTGAGTAAGTTGTCTAACCGTCGAGGAACTTCTGTAGAGATATCTCCGTATCCCGCCCTTCGTCCAGCCCAATAGCTCATTGCTTGAGCTGCCCTTTTTTTTTTTTCGTCTGCCCTTTTTTGTTTTTCGTCTGCCCTTTTTTTCAAAGGATTAGAAAAGAATTTTTCCAAAGGATTATAATATAATTTTCCTTCCGCTCTTAGTTTTAGTGTTTTTCTTTTTACTATCGCTAACATTCTCTGTTCATATTTTGGGGACTCGGGAATGCAACCTGCAAGAAGGGTATCATGAATATGATTTAGAGCAAGGATTTGCTCAAGGTTAGCTTTTAAAGTTCCAACCTCGATGCTTTGACGAGCTTTTGACGTTGCATTATGTTTTCTTGGCCGAGATTTTAAAGTTACATTATATTTTCTTAGACAAGCTTTAATTTTTCTTTGAAGAGCTTTTATTGCCTTCTTTTTTCTTTGACGAGCTTTCATTGCCTTCTCTTTTCTTCTACGAGCTCGCCTTAGTTTTTTAATAGATTTAAGAATTAGCTCCTTGTCTCTGTCATCTAGGACGTCTTGTTTTTTTGCAGTTTTTTTTGCAGTTTCAGGCGTTTCAGAAGTTTTATCTGGGACGTCTTGTTTTTTTGCAGTTTCAGGCGTTTCAGAAGTTTTATCTGGGACGTCTTGTTTTTTTGCAGTTTCAGGCGTTTCAGAAGTTTTATCTGGGACGTCTTGTTTTTTTGCAGTTTCAGGCGTTTCAGAAGTTTTATCTGGGACGTCTTGTTTTTTTGCAGTTTCAGGCGTTTCAGAAGTTTTATCTGGGACGTCTTGTTTTTTTGCAGTTTCAGGCGTTTCAGAAGTTTCATCTGGGACGTCTCTAACAAT